GATCCGGTTCCTCCACCACCGCGAACCCCGGTGAGATTCAGGCATGATACACTTTTTCTTTATTGGGAGAACCCAAGTACTCTCTTGCCGATCCATGAAACAACTCTCAGAAATACTTTTCCCTTTTGGAAGATACAGGAGCGAAACAATCAACCTATTTCTATTGGAAGACCAAAAAGATTCTTCCAATGTCTCATTTCTGGGTCCAATGGGATTCATAGGTATAGGAAAAAGCCCCATCAAATAGATCTTTTTTCTTTCGACCATCTTTCGATTGTTAATACGAGATATAAGGACCACTACTACAAGCAGTACTACACCTTTGATCGTGAAATATCGATTGCTTGTTGCACCCTGTGAATCACGTGAAAGTAGGATACTCCAAATTCGGGGGTCAAAGAGTTTCAGAAAACGTTCTTGGTGGAAAAAAATGTGAGTGAAAGATCCCACTGAATCGAATTTGATCCATGAATCTAAGAAATAGTGAGAATTCTTGATCTCTCTCAATATCTCTCTCAATTCGAATATCCAGGATTTTAATTGATGTCGTTTCATTGATTCCTCCTAAAGATTTCATTTCAATTGGAATTTGGTTATTCACGATGTACGATGATCCCTGTTAAGCATCCATGGCTGAATGGTTAAAGCGCCCAACTCATAATTGGCAAATTCGTAGGTTCAATTCCTGCTGGATGCACGCCAATGGGAAAGTCTATTGGAATTGGCTCTGTATCAATGGAATCCCATCATCCATACATAACAAATTGGTATGGTATATTCATACCATAACATATGGACAGTAAGAACTAGAATTCTTATCGATACTGGAACTCATAGGGAAGAAAATGGATTTATGGATGGAATCAAATATGCAGTATTTACAGAAAAAAGTATTCGGTTATTGGGGAACAATCAATATACTTCTAATGTCGAATCAGGATCAACTAGGACAGAAATAAAGCATTGGGTCGAACTCTTCTTTGGTGTCAAGGTCATAGCTATGAATAGTCATCGACTCCCGGGAAAGGGTAGAAGGATGGGACATACAATGCATTACAGACGCATGATCATTACGCTTCAACCGGGTTATTCTATTCCACCTCTTATAGAGAAAAGAACTTAAAGCAAAAGACTTAATAACACGGCAATACATTTATACAAAACTTCTACCCCGAGCACACGCAATGGAGCCGTAGACAGTCAAGTGAAATCCAATACACGAAATAATTTGATCTATGGGCAGCATCATTGTGGTAAAGGTCGTAATGCCAGAGGGATCATTACCGCAGGGCATAGAGGGGGAGGTCATAAGCGTCTATACCGTAAAATCGACTTTCGACGGAATGAAAAAGAGATATCTGGTAGAATCGTAACCATAGAATACGATCCTAATCGAAATGCATACATTTGTCTCATACACTATGGGGATGGTGAGAAGAGATATATTTTACATCCCAGAGGGGCTATAATTGGAGATACCATTGTTTCTGGTACAGAAGTTCCTATATCAATGGGAAATGCCCTACCTTTGAGTGCGGTTTGAACTATTGATTGACGTAATTGGAAGTAACCAATTAGGTTTACGACGAAACCTAGAAATCGATCACTGATCAAATTGGAGTACCTCTACGGGATAGACCTCAACAGAAAACTGTTGAGGAACGGCAGCAGGTGATTGAGTTCAGTAGTTCCTCATAGAAAATTATTGACTCTAGAGATATGGTAATATGGAGAAGACAAAATTGTTTGAAGCGCGCACAGATTATTCACATTTCATTTGATGGTCAGAGGCGAATTGAAAGCTAAGCAGTGGTAATTAGAAAGACCCCCCGGGGGAAAATAGAGATGTCTCCTACGTTACCCGTAATATGTGGAAGTATCGACGTAATTTCATAGAGTCATCCGGTCTGAATGCTACATGAAGAACATAAGCCAGATGACGGAACGGGGAGACCTAGGATGTAGAAGATCATAACATGAGTGATTCGGCAGATTTGGATTCCTATATAGCCACTCATGTGGTACTTCATCATACGATTCATATAAGATCCATCTGTCTAGATATCATCATATACATCTAGAAAGCCGTATGCTTTGGAAGAAGCTTGTACAGTTTGGGAAGGGGTTTTGATTGATAAAAAAGAAGAATCTACTTCAACCGATATGCCCTTAGGCACGGCCATACATAACATAGAAATCACACTTGGAAAGGGTGGACAATTAGCTAGAGCAGCAGGCGCTGTAGCGAAACTGATTGCAAAAGAGGGTAAATCGGCCACATTAAGATTACCGTCTGGGGAGGTCCGTTTGATATCCAAAAACTGCTTAGCAACAGTCGGACAAGTAGGTAATGTGGGGGTGAACCAGAAAAGTTTGGGTAGAGCCGGATCTAAGTGTTGGCTAGGTAAGCGTCCTGTAGTAAGAGGAGTAGTTATGAACCCTGTAGACCATCCCCATGGGGGCGGTGAAGGGAGAGCCCCGATTGGTAGAAAAAAACCCACAACCCCTTGGGGCTATCCTGCGCTTGGAAGAAGAAGTAGGAAAAGGAAAAAATATAGTGATAGTTTGATTCTTCGTCGCCGTAAATAGGAACTGTGATGGGCGAACGACGGGAATTGAACCCGCGCATGGTGGATTCACAATCCACTGCCTTGATCCACTTGGCTACATCCGCCCCTTCCCTTATCTAGCTAAAGTATTTTTTCTTTTTTCCATTCATCATTATTGTATTGATTCTTACCCTCATACTTCAGATTAAGATCGAGATATTGCCAATTTCAAAAATGTCAAAAAAGGAGTAATCAGCCGTGACACGTTCACTCAAAAAAAATCCTTTTGTAGCTAATCATTTATCGGGAAAAATTGAAAAACTCAACATGAGGGAGGAGAAAGAAATAATAGTGACTTGGTCTCGGGCATCTACCATTATACCCACAATGATTGGCCATACAATCGCTATTCATAATGGAAAGGAACATTTACCTATTTATATAACAGATCGTATGGTCGGTCACAAATTGGGAGAATTCGCACCTACTCTCACTTTCGTAAGACATGTGAGAAACGATAATAAATCTCGTCGTTAGTCGTTCTACTAAGCATTCATGTGAAAAGTCTTATCTTAGATGCTATCTTTCTTTCTCTCTTTCTTTCTCTTCTTTCTTTCTCTCTTTCTTTCTCTTATAGTAAGAGTATAGTTCTTTTTCTAGCATACTAAGACTTCTACTTTTCTTACTTATCTTATTCTTACTTATCTTATACTATACTTCACCTAGGCACCTATCTTTCATTGGCGGAGGAGAACTTTCTTTTATGATAAAGAAAAAAAATTCGGATAAAGAAGCAAAAGTGTTAGCTCAACATATACGTATGTCTGTTTTCAAAGCACGAAGAGTAATTGATCAGATTCGCGGACGTTCTTATGAGGAAACACTTATGATACTGGAACTAATGCCTTATCGGGCATCGTATCCAATTTTAAAATTGGTTTATTCTGCAGCAGCAAATGCTAGTAATAATATGGGTTTGAATGAAGCTGATTTATTTATTAGTAAAGCTGAAGTCAATGGAGGTGCTATTATGAAAAAGTTAAGACCCCGGGCTCGAGGGCGTAGTTATCTTATAAAAAAAACCACTTGTCATATAAAGATTGTTTTAAAAGAAAAATTCTAGATTCATCTAAAGAAAGATAATTTGGATTCCTATTTTGAAAAAAAAGGGGGGGATGGAAAAATATGGGACAAAAAATAAATCCGCTTGGTTTCAGACTTGGAACAACTCAAAGTCATCATTCTTTTTGGTTCGCAAAACCAAAGGATTTTTCCATGGGTTTGCAAGAAGATGAAAAAATAAGGAGTTGTATTAAAAACTATGTAAAAAAAAAAAAAAGAATATCCTCAGGTTTCGAAGGAATTGCCTATATGAGGATTCAAAAAAGAATAGATTTGATTCAGGTCATAATTTATATCGGATTTCCCAATTTCTTAATAGAAGGACGAACATGGGGAGTCGAAGAATTCCAAATGAATATACAAAAAGAGTTTCACCGGAGACTCAACATTACTATCACAAGAATTGAAAAACCTTATGGACAACCTAATATTCTTGCAGAATATATAGCTTTACAATTAAAAAATAGAGTTTCGTTTCGAAAGGCAATGAAAAAAGCTATTGAATTAACTGAACAAGCGGGTACAAAAGGAATTCAAGTACAAATTGCAGGGCGTATTGACGGAAAAGAGATTGCACGTGTTGAATGGATCAGAGAAGGGAGAGTCCCCTTACAAACAATTCGCGCTAAAATTGATCACTGCTCTCATACAATTAGAACTATCTATGGAGTCTTAGGCATCAAAATTTGGATATTTGTAAACCAAGAATAAAAAATAAGAATATAAGAATAATGGACCCTTCTTTTTTTTTTTTTCATCAAAAACGAGCAATTAGAATTCTATAAGGTTGAATAAAAATTTGATTTAAACTTTATTGATATTTCATAGAATTGCTATGCTTAGTGTGTGACTCGTTCAAAATTGAGATTGAAAAAAAAAAAAGGCTGACCCCACTAGAAACTTTTTAACTATGAAAACTAAAGAAGCTCAAAACTAATAACCAACTTATTGCTTCGTATTATCAAGATCCCAAGACACAGTCACTATATAACTAAATAGATCATATAGTTGTAGCAACTGCAATTTTTCCTTTCATAAAAAAGAAATTTAATTATGAATTGTGAAACAAAAAGAAAGGGATGTAGAAAAAATGGAAGGATGATAGAAAGATAGAATAAAGATTTCAATGATATATGATTCCCATATGTATGGTTTATGAAGAATCACTTCAGAAAAAGGGCAGTGTGATAAAGCATCAACATCAATATGAAATAAAAAGAGAAAATCTACGATTCAAATAGAATAATAAATATAAAAAAATGCAATTTCAATAATATAAAAATAAGAAAATCTAATCAATAGAAATATAGATAATAGCTATCTAAGAAATCTAATAAGCTATAATAATAGAAAATAGATGAAGAATTGAATCGAGCTTCGAGTTAAGAAAAACTGAGAATATTTACTCGGAAACAAATACCATATTTTGTTGGAAGCTCCATTGCAGAGTTAAAGCCTAAGCATTAATAGAGAAGCTATGGGAACGATGGAACCTGGGACTACATAGGATTTTATTGAAAAAAAAAATAAATCCGAATGATTCGCTGGGTAGGATGGCGGAATGAACCAAGAAAAAAAAATATTTCTTCTGAATGGTCGTAAATTGACCCTACAAATGAAGGAGGAAAGAGTCAATATTCGCCCGTGAATCCTTTATTTATTTTTCTTTCATTTCTATTTCATATATTGAAGAACTTTTGGCATTATTGAATAGAGGCAAAGTAAGATACTTTCTAAAATTTCATATTGATAAAAGCATCGTATAGAAACAAAAATGCCTAGTTACTAGTTATTTAAAATGAGTATATTCTTTTGATAGAATGAAATACATAAATACATGTATATATTTAAGATTGTTGAATCATTTCATTCGCGAGGAGCTGGATGAGAAGAAACTCTCATGTCCGGCTCTGCAGTAGAGATGGAATTCATAAAAACCATCAACTATAACCCCAAAAGAATCAGATTTCGTAAACAACATAGAGGTAGAATGAAGGGAATATCTTGCCGAGGCAAGCATATTTGTTTTGGAAGATACGCCCTTCAGGCACTTGAACCTTCTTGGATCACAGCTAGACAAATAGAAGCAGGGCGAAGAGCAATGACACGATATGCGCGTCGTGGTGGAAAAATATGGGTACGTATCTTTCCCGACAAACCTGTTACAGTAAGACCTACGGAAACACGTATGGGTTCGGGCAAGGGATCCCCCGAATATTGGGTAGCCGTTGTTAAACCGGGCCGAATACTTTATGAAATGAGTGGAATATCAGAAACTGTAGCCAAAGCGTCTATGAAAATAGCTGCATGCAAAATGCCTATACGAACTCAATTTGTTATTTCGGGATAGGTAAACAAAAGTCAAGGAGTATTGAGAAGAAAAAAAAAACAACCGCAGATTTCTGTATCTCTGGACAGACAATATTTATTTTTCCCTTACATAAAATAAGAGATTCAAATAAAAATGATATGATTCAACCTCAGACCCTTTTGAATGTAGCGGATAACAGTGGAGCTCAAGAATTGATGTGTATTCGAATCATAGGAACTGGGAATCACCGATATGCTCATATTGGTGATATTATTGTTGCTGTAATCAAAGAAGCAGTGCCCAACATGCCTCTAGAAAGATCAGAAGTAATTAGAGCTGTGATTGTACGCACGTGTAAAGAACTCAAACGTGACAACGGCATGATTATACGATATGATGACAATGCAGCCGTTATCATTGATCAAGAAGGAAATCCAAAGGGAACCCGGATTTTTGGTGCGATTGCTCGGGAATTGAGACAGTTGAATTTTACGAAAATAGTTTCATTAGCGCCCGAAGTATTATAGTCTTCTAAATCAGACTAGTAGATAGTGAAAAAGTATATAGCCTTTTTCTATATTTCCATATCTGAAATATAGAAAATGAATAAATTGTGTCTTATGCATATACCTTCAATTTCTAATAATTTTAAAATTATAAAAAAATTTTATAAAAAAGAAAAGAAGCATGTTGATTATATAAAAATGAGGAGGCACCAATAACTATAGTTTGTCATGAGTAGGGACATTATTGCCGATATAATAACTTCTATAAGAAATGCTGACATGCAACAAAAGGGAAGAGTTAAAATAGTATCTGCTAATATCACTAAAAATATTGTGAAAATACTTTTACGAGAAGGTTTTATTGAAAACGTTCGAAAACATAAAGAAAGCCAAAAAAATTTCTTGGTTTCAACCTTACGACAGAGAAAGACTGGGAAAGGAAAGAAAATCATTTTAAAGCGTATCAGCCGACCCGGTCTACGAATCTATTACAACTATCAACAAATTCCTAAGATTTTAGGGGGAATGGGAATTGTCATTCTTTCTACTTCTAGAGGTATAATGACAGATCGAGAAGCTCGATTAGAAAAAATTGGGGGAGAAATTTTGTGTTATATATGGTAATTCTCCGGGGGTGCCCACTTATTATTTGTAAAATAGAGAAGAGAAGTGAATTATAGAACTCTTCCTCTATTAGTTGATACTTAAAGGGGGTTTCCTGGAATGAAAGAACAAAAATTGATTCATGAGGGTTTCATTACTGAATCACTTCCCAACGGCATGTTCCGAGTTCGGTTAGATAATCAAGATCAAATTCTAGGTTATATTTCAGGGAGAATCCGGCGCAGTTTTATACGTATACTACCCGGTGATAGAGTCAAAATTGAAATGAGTCGTTATGATTCAACCAGGGGACGTATAATTTATAGACTTCGCAAAAAAGATTCGAACGATTAGATCCTTCTCTTAAACATCCCCCTCGTAGGGGATATAATTTGAAGTTCAAAAATGA